AAAGGCTCTTCTGTTCAGAAACGAAATGGTCCAAATGTTCCTGGAAATTCTTGCTCCCATTGGACCATTTGTATCTATATGCATCAGGATCCCGATTCATGGATCTCTCGGTTCGAGAAATAAGAGGATCAAACCATTTCTTCTGACTCTTTTTCAAATTCGATAAATGTTGGTTGATCGTATATTTCATTTTCATTATAGTTATATGATTCAGAGTATCATTTCCTATTTGATCCCTTTGAATTCCATATTCGAAGTTGCGATCGGATCTATTCATTAAAAAGAATCGATTCGATACATTTCTTATGTACCCATAGGTGCTATATTGGATTTGAATCAGATTTCGGATCAATCTATATTGATTGACTGCCTCCATGATGTTGTTGCTAGCAAATACCGCTGTTTTTCGTTTTGGATCTTCCAAATCATTCCCGCAGTGGATCCGGACCGAAGAAAAAGCAAATCCCCTATGATACACCAGATCCGGCTCGGTTATTGATAGAGTGAATAGATCTGCCATTTCTTGAAATCTCTCTTCTGATTCAAAATCGTGGTGTAACGTGTATCCCCCTTTGTTCCGGTCATGGAATAGATGAAAGAAATCCAAAAATGGATTTTTGTTCAAGAATGAAATCTTATTGGAACTGTCCATATCTGGTTCATCCTTCGGAACCATATCACATCCCGGATCTGATGAAATAGGATGAATTGAGACGGTATTTTGTAAATACGTAATTATCTTGAATATATCAACCATTTCTTTATTTTCCGATCGCCTGAAAGGGACAAAAGAAACATCTTGTTTTTTCTTCCAAAATTTCTGATCTCTAGTGGACCTCTCGGTAGGATTCGAACCCAGATGAAGTTCTGACCATCTGTCAGAGAAAAAAGAACGAATTGATCTTGTAGGATTCCCAAGAAATTCTTCGATTTCTTTCGGAAGCAGATGATTATTCATCTGCTTCTCACGTTTCGTGAATAGCCGGGACATTGAGGAAGATCCAAAAAGGCATTTCGGGAATCGATCTGATTCTATCTCTGTTCGTTCCGTTTGAAGAAAGGAAGGATCCCAAAGAATCGATCTTTCTTTTAGTTGCTGAATCTCTGTTTGATCGATCAATGTGTGATATTCTGAATCCTCATTTCTAATGGAATCGAAAAGATCTCTGAATTGATCAGAAGATCCTTTCGATTGGCTAGAATCCGTTACTTGAACGAAAATAGATCTTGTGGAATCATATTGAATATTTGACAATACATTCCGTACCCTGCTAAAAAACCGATCCTTGTTTACCAACCACACATTGTCTAACCAAATCCAATTCTCTCTCGATACGTTCCTCAAAAAATCCGATTCGTGCTGATTCTTCCCCCAACTAACGAAGAGATCTTGTCGGAATTGCCACATATGAAATTGAGCACAATTTTGCAAAGAAATACCCCACTTGTTTCTCGAGAAGAGATGGGAAACATGCTCAATATCATTTGATTGAATAGTTGCCTCAGCTCCTTGTTGTTTGAAGAAACCCTCCCCTTCAATTGGTCGTTTTTCACGAAAAGCAGACATGAGATAACAAATCAAGTCTTTCCCTAAGATTTCGAATAGCTGTCCCGAATTCAAGTTGATTATGTTTCGCTTCTTCCTCGGAGAAAGACGATCAAACAATTCCCAATCATGGTCCTTGCGGATCGGATCATCCGTATAGGATAAAAAAAGAAACCCCAGATATTTGCTATCTTTCTCTTTGAATGAGATCTCAATTCCAGCTACGGTTTCATTAGCTATCTTACAACTAGAATCCCTCTTTTTTCCGATCCGGTTCCTCCACCACTGCGAACCCCGGTTCGATTCAGGCACGATACACTTTTTATTTATTGGGAGAACCCAAGTACTCTCTTGCGGATCCATGAAACAACTCTCAGAAATCTTTTTCTCTTTTGGAAGATACAGGAGCGAAACAATCAACCTATTGATATTGGAAGACCAAAAAGATTCTTCCAATGTCTCATTTCTGGGTCCAATGGAATTCATAGGTATAGGAAGAAGCCCCATCAAATAGAGATTTTTTCTTTCGACCATCTTTTGATTGTTAATACGAGATATAAGGACCGCTACTACAAGCAGTACTACACCTTTGATCATGAAATATCGATTGCTTGTTGAACCCTGTGAATCACGTGAAAGTAGGATACTCCAAATTCGGGGGTCAAAGAGTTTCATAAAACGTTCTTGGTGGAAAAAAATGTGAGTGAAAGATCCCACTGAATCGAATTTGATCCATGAATCTAAGAAATAGTGAGAATTTTTGATCTCTCTCAATATCTCTCTCAATTCGAAGATCCAGGATTTGAATTGATGTCGTTTCATTGATTCCTCCTAAAGATTTTCATTGATTCCTCCTAAAGATTTCATTTCAATTGGAATTTGGTTATTCACGATGTACGATGAGCCCTGTTAAGCATCCATGGCTGAATGGTTAAAGCGCCCAACTCATAATTG